GACACTTTCAGTCAGGAAGATGCTTTGCCACCCAATCGGCCGAAGCATTGGCTAATCTGTTCACCCTTTATACCGACCAGCTGTGGTGGGACATCAGGAGTTGCTGCACATCACTAACAATAGGCCTCAGACTGCGATCTGTAGACGACTTTTGACTATGAAAAGCTTTCAAGACCTGAGATGAATCCGTTTTCATACATACAAACAGAAGATAGCTGTAGATAAAAAGCCAGGTCAGAACCTTTCCTAAGTGTAAGTGCATGAGCCTCCGCCATGTCCACCGAAGCATGAAAGAGTCATTTTCTTTTCTTTATCGCCGAGCGTCTTTCGAGTCTCATGTTGACTTTTCTCTTTCATGTGATACTTCGCCTTAAGAACTAGGGCTGAGCCCATACAACTATTATTGTTTTAACACTACTCTGCGGGAGATTGGTATTAAACCGAAAGCCTAACCTGGACTACTAATGGCTTCTTCTCTTGTTAGAGGAAGCCCTGATTCTCAGTCTTCTTTATGTTACACGTAGCAACTCTTCTTGTTCAATCCTTTAATCGGAACGACGAGAGAGTGACTAAGCCGAAAAGGCCAATAGCATTTTCTCTAGCAAGTGTATTCAACACTATATGAGAATGAGATAAAGCCTCAGCTTTTTTGTTTGTTTACACCTTCCTTTTGAACTCAGCTTTCACGTCTTTAATCCTCGATTGAGCTAGTCACTGGCGAACGCTTCCAAAAGAGACCTACCTCTACTCTAAACAAGAGCCGAGCCTTCGGGTATCAGACTAGCTTAAAAACGTAGTACGTAAGGATATAGTTCCTTTCCTCAAAACCAGTCATCCGAGTGGGGCCCTGCGACAGGTGCCATATTTAGGTTGCTTGCGACTGAGACTTTTAGGGATTATTTCCATCTTCCCTTAATTAAGGGATTTAGATAACATCCGGTCGGGAAAGAGCCACTACTTGGTTCAATAATTAATTGAAGGAAAATTATATCCCTCTTCGACATCAGATTCTTATCCTCTTTTCCGGGGAAATTTTGTTTTATTCTCTACGGCCCAAGGAAAAAACAGGTCTGCTTTATTGAATCTTATTTCAACAAGGGGTGTCGCTTTCGTTTTCAATAAGGACGTTTAGTAGGAGGTACTTGCCCTTAGAACCATAAACATTTGCGAGTCGCCTTTTTACATGAAAGGTGGGTAAGGACTGCCAAAGAGCTCGAGTAGATTCATGAATGTCCTGGAATTTCAGTATGGGCTTAACAGGTCGAGAGAGTCTTATGCCGCGCAATCTCTTGCCGAATCTATTTATACTATGTTAAATCCATAACCCGAGAACACACATTTGCGAATCCGGCCCTCTTTCGTTCGTCGTGATTGCTTTGATTGCTCTGAAAACACCCCCTCTCACTCAGGGGTAGCGATCAGATCTTCCTGCTTCAGCGGTTACGAATGGCGGGCGATTCTTACCACAAAATTAGACATTCCACTTTGAATGCTGTTTTCTTTCGCTTTGTTTTGGCTTCCATCCCTGAGCTTTAGCCCTTGCTTTCTTACGAAGAAGAGGCTTTCTCAGATCATATGGGGGAATAAGACTCAACAACCGGTCGTTCAAGTTCAAGAAGCAAACCTAGGAAAAGGGAAAAGTAAAAGACTTGGAGAAAGAAATAAACTTGGAATTTTGGCATAGAAGAAGAATTCATATAAGAAACAAAGAAAAAGATTTCGTGGGGGTGGCGCTGGAGTCAGATCAATCCGACGCGGGATCTATAGGCTCCGAATATCCAGTTAGTTTAGGATCCCGGGGACTGGAACGGGCGAAGCCATTGGATTGATTAGCCCAGGCGAACAGGAATGTGGTCGTCTAGATCGTACCTGCGGAAAGATTAGGTGGACCCCTATACATTCATTGATTAGACCGAAACCAATCGAAGCGATCGAGCTACCCGCATTTTAGTTTTGCTTTATCAAGCAGGGGCTTAGCCGCTTCTTTCTATTATTTCTTATATTTCTGGCAGCATTGGGAAAAAAAGAGACAAAACGTCGAATGGCTAAAAAGCCCTATTAATGTATGTGGAAAGTCTATACTTAACACACCGACTCAATTGGAAGCTGACTCCTCACAGGGTTCGAAAGTGAAGGTTTCAATCATATTTCTAACACTGAAAAAGGCATAACATTGATTTACACTCGATAACTAAAATTGAAATTGGCAAATTCTTCATTTAATGATTCACCTACGCGTGATACTGATCTTTGCATACCAAGGGGCTGACCTGAACTAATGTCCTATACGAGACGAAGGCTAGGGATGAAATGGCAAGTGCCGCATCTCCTTCCACAGCGGATGATTCATATCTATCTCTATCTTCAGACTTGGGCAAAACAAAACTTCTATGCGATGAAACAAAGGAACAACATTCATTCCCTAAAGAAAAAGAAAACCATTACCAAGCCAAAAGATAATTTTAATTTCACAACCGAGATCGCAAGCATGGATCAAAGACGGAATCTCCTCAAAAAGAAGCGCTATCGATACAAAATGCTATAACGATTCACTAATGGAAGTCTTTCGATGATCCAGCTACTCAGACTGGACTCCTTTACTTAGTGGGTAGGAATGAAATATAGAGTTTGTTATTCACGGAGCTACCACTACTTGAGCTTACACCCGGACTCTTACTGTAGTCTCATTTCCAGTATCCTATAAAAGAAAAATACAAGTCCGTTTTTATATTCCTTATAGCACGGGTATAGATTACCTCACGGGATTAACTTATTAAGTGATATTAATACCAGAATCGGGTGTTAAAGTCATTACCATTCAAGTCTCAAGCTTCCGGCAACCACTTATCCCAAGGTAGGTGGGAAATAAATTCCGGATGGAGCAATAATATTTAATTTAAATTTTTTATTTATAGGCTTCGGCGTATGTAGATTCGGCAAATGTTTCCACATCTCGCTGGGTTCACACTCTAGGAGTCCTTTTCTTCGGGAAGTGACGGATCAATCTTTCATTGAAGAGAGGAATTGGCACATTAGAATCAAAGATGAGCCGGCTTCCTTATTATTTTTTTAATCACTGGCATTGTAAATGACTGGAAATGGCAGGGCAAAGACGAGTAGGGGCGGATGAAGATAAAGAAAGAGAATCCGCTGTCTGCAAGAATAGGCTGTTACTGGTCTTTTAGGTGAGGCTCTTTACAGGAGTGATCTCTCTCAGGTGGATAGATAGGATAGAATGAGTCTTAAGACTAGTCTTAAGAAAAGAAGCATATAGCTTCTAGCTGAAGTAGCATGATATATAGCTAGTCTTCACTAATGTTAAAGCGCTTTCCCCCTTGGGAAAGATAACATCGTCTGAGCCCTTATCTATTGACGGTATAAATTTTGAACGTTAAGCAAACCAAGCAACCAAAAACCCCAGGAATGTATGTAGAAAAGAGGGATGTTGTTGAATAGTTCTCTTTGACTTCGGATTGAGACTTGAAGCTTTAGCCTGAAGGAAGACAAGATCAGGAACCCACTGTTTTGTGCCACGCGCTTGAGCTTTCTCCTTTCCCCCTAATTTAGATGGACTTCCATTCTTGTTTTCTAATAGAGGGAAAGCCGCTCTCCTTTATGTTCGGGTATGCCTTTACTTGTCGTTAGGAGAAGTCGTATCATCTTGTAGTTCTAGGATTGGTTTCTGTCTTGCCTAGTAAGGCTGGTAAGTAAAGTATTGTCTAGTTCTTCGATATTTTCTTTTGAAGACTAGATCACCACCACCGCTTCACCTTCTACCCTCTTATTTACAGAAGCTTTCTCGCTACCAGAGAGTGAAGGAAGTTATACCGGCTATTTACCAGGCCTTCTGGTGCCCATTGGACTGATTGATCATATCTTCAGGATATACCTTCTGGTGGAATTTGGTCTTTTTTACTTCTTGGCAATAGAGAGGAACCTTACACTATCCCCTTCCCTATAACCTAAAAGGACTTCTTTCTCACCAAGCACATACATATGCTTTTTGGGAGCAGATGAACCATCCAATGAAAACTTAGTAATTACTCAGTAGGTTTGACGGAGGTTTTGAGTCTTACAAATTCAACAGGCCCCTGTTCCCTCCTAAAAACTATTTGCCATGCTAAACCAAAGGGATTCCGAGATCGGACTCAGATCCTATGATCGTGGTTCTGTGACGAAATAAGGGTCTTCCTATAAGTACACCTTTAATTTTCGGTTGACCTCTATAGGGCGGCTAGGGAAAGACCTATTCCATTCAATCCATATTCAACCCTATCCTTTTACTCTGCTGGTTGAACATAACTCCCAGCGAGAAGTAAAGCAATTCCAATATGCAGAGCCTATAGGGTTTAGCATAAACTATGTGTAACTCCTTTCTTTTTAGTAAGGCGATAAGTGGAGCTGAATGAAGCGGTGTTTTCCTTATATCGATTCTGACGTGCATCATGTTCCTTCTCATTCGATTTAGACCGATCACGGATATCCGCCTTTCCATTTGACGGCATTTCTATGTTAGTAAATAAAGCGGCAGATCAATCACTTACCTTTCGTTAGCGGTTTCGCGACTCTAATATAGATGTTTCCTTTATATACACAATATAAATAGCTGTTTTGCTTTTTTTTGTTCTTTCATCTTGAATCGTTTTCGAAGAATCTCGAGAGTAATAAGTCGCCAGCCTAAAAATTCAGCCTGTATCTATATAACTCGTTTCAACATGACGAAATCGAGATAACATTGTTAAATTAGGGCATGCACTTCGAAACGCAAAAAAATCCGCACTACGTTCCGTCAGAAAGCAAGCCCCATCTTCTATTCTTATCATTTGTTCACTTATTTCACTTACTTTCAAAAAGCGGTACTGGCACTAGTCAATCATCGTGCCTTTAGCCAATGATGGATTTACAATCACCGCGGTTTTTCGGAGAATACCACTTTAGCGGCGACTAAAACTAAAGCGTATGGCCTTGTGGAGGTTTCTAAGGATCGTTAATCCCAATGGACAAACCTTGGATCCCATTAGCGCGGGCGCCGGTAATACTCTATCTTAGAGCTCATAAAGGTGCTGGGAGCATTTTAGTAAAGCGCGTTCAAATAGCATGAGCTTTTGATACTTATGAGATCGATGATGTATTGAAATTCGTCTTTCATTGTTGTTCTTTTGACGGTGTAATAATGCGATGTACCTCCTTATATTTATATAGGACTTTCGATCTACCTTGGCGAACTGTCGTCGAGAAAGGACAACAAGGACTTTCCCCTATGTTACGTTTTGTCAACATATACTATTTTCATGGGCGGTGCCGCGATTACTAGCGATTCCCCATGCTAGAGCGCGCCTACATCCAATAGGTACTCAATTCTATTTTAGGGCAATAAATAACTTAGAGCAAGATAATTATATCTCCGATATGTACCTTCCATCCGGGAGTACCCGTTTATCAGTGATCTCTTGGAAACCAACATAGTCCAGTGTACCAAATAGTGGTCGGATCCTAGAAAAGAGTCATTCTCCCTGATCGGGCGGGAGTAAGAAGAAGAAGGAGCACTTTCATCTTCCCTTCCGGGCTTACAAGACGAGACCTAGATGGTACGTTATAGGATATTCGAAAAAAAGCAAGTAGGACAAAATGACTGAGGTAAAATGGCACGCGGTAGTCATTCAAACAAAAGACGCTGAGGAACCTCCATCGAGCCACGTGATCCGCTACAACTCACACAAAGACTAGGTTCGGCTTCTCAAAAGAAAAGGGGGGGAGAAAAGAGGACAGGGGCGCTCCCCGCTAACCGAAGTCTTGGATTTTTCTTTCTCGGAACCTTCCCTTACCTTTTCTTCTCTTTAAATATTTCGTATTAGTGCAAGGGGGCCTTCTTTCTTGAAGTTGTAATGGCACAAGAGGACGATTCTAGGCTTCAGATAAGCAAACAAACCTGTGCTCCCTTTTTCCAGTTGTAGCAACTCAAGTCCGTAAGCGGGTTCAACTGAAAATCCAAGGTTTTCTCGAATCAATAAAAAGATAATAATAAGGTCAAATCTTGCTATTCCACCTTTCGCTGCTAGTTAGTGGTCTGGTGGTAATGAAATTAAAAATTCGTCTTGGCTCCCACCGAACCTCTTCTTAGAGCCTTTCCTTGCCCAAGCAAGGGCTATGCTATAAGAAGAGAAGGAAAGGCTTGGTTTAGGGAACCGGCCCCCCCAGTCGCTAAAGTAGTTCATCGTTTAGAGCCGCCCAATATTAGTTCTACAGCCCCCAGTTAAAGACCGAGAAAGCCTTCACTAAAGCATAACTAAACCCAAACTTGGATGACATTATCTTTTTGGGGTTCTCCTGAAAAAAGGAAGTTATTTCCTGGACAGACCATCTAATAAGGGCAACTGCGACGACGAAACCCCTTGCTTTAGCTTATCTAAAAGCTTGGGGCGTGTAGCTCTCCGTACAAGTAAGAAAGTTAGTGCCGTGTAGCCCTAGGCGAAGAAAAAGAAAGAATAAGGAGTGAGAACCAAGGAACTCCAGAGAGGTTGGTTACGAAGCTGGTCAAAAAGCTAGTACATCATCTCCACCTGGAATTGGAAGGTGCTAAATAACTCTTTTATTAGCGGCAACTATAACTTTATCTGCTTATTCAGTGAGGAGGGCAGCATCTGCCTTTGAATGGAATCTAGCTAGGGCAAAAGGTATACCTCGACCTGGGGTGGGGGCAGAACAAAGAAAACCGCAAAGAAGGGACAATCTATCTGAATTAGAGATTGCACAGGCTTTCTTGAATGAATTACTTTCCGCGGATCTATTCGTAAAGCTTTATATCTTCGCTTCGGGCTTATAGAGCCTAACGGAAGAACTTTCTTTGGTATTGGGTAGGTGGATTGGAAGAAGAGCAAGGTCATTGGTTTGCTAAATAGAAATGGAGATGGTTCTTCTGGGTTCAAATCCCCGTCTTTGAATTGGCTCGATCTGTATTGGCCACATCCTCCATTGGTAAGCATCACTAACTAAGAGTTGCATCTTTGCTTCTCTTTCTTTCCTGGTCTTTTCGGAGGGTAAAGGTGAACTCGGATGGGTGCGCCAAGGGGTGAGGCTGGATAAAATCATTAGAGATGCCCGTGGGCTTGTGACTTGGGAATCTGTAGTCGTCTTAGGCGGTCCGGTACCTTCGTGGTACTAACATGGTCTACAAAACCTAAGTGAGTTTGCATCCAGTCATGGATGGATGACAGTCATGCAGCTCACACCTTAGGTCATACCAAGGTGCCCTATATAGGGTTCCCACGCAATGATGGGTTGGTGTCGAAGACCAATCTTGTGAAGGACGCAGAGGGCTAATTCCTTCTCGTCGCTCAATCTGGAGTAAGAAGCCGGCTACCAGCACGAGTGTACACATCTTGGGATGGTACATCTTGTGACCACCAGCATTGCAGGGCACTGAATGATAGTTTTTATTCTCCATCCTGAAGCCTTGGCTTCGCACCCTAACGGGCTTATGGGTACTGGTGGGAAGAGGGCGTAAGCAAAGTGATTATGAATCGTTTTGCCTCCTTCCCTGATTCGTCTTTCGCCATTACGGCAGTTCTTCGAAGACTTCTCTCGACTCCTAATCTAAAGCTAGTGGAAGTAGTCCTTTTTAAGCTGTTTATGGCCAAAATCCCGAGAGTCCTCTGGACTTAGCTCCACTTCCAGCTACTCACAACTTTAGTGGAGATGCGGTTGAAGAAAATTTATAAGTTGCATGAGCGAGAAAATTTCTAACTAAGCAAAATGAGAAGTATCAAGCTCAAGCTAACAAGCATCGCAAGTTTTCTGAGTTCAAAGAAGGTGATCTGGTGTAGGTTCATCTTCGAAAGGAGCGTTTCCCGCGAGGACAATTTGCTAAGCTCAAGCCTAGAGCTGATGGACCATTCAAAGTTCTCAAACGCATTGGTGAAAATGCCTACAAGATTGAACTACCAGCTGAGTATGAGGTTTCAGAAACATTGAAAGTTTCTGATCTTTTTCCTTATTATGGTGAAGAAAGCACTAACGACTCGGGGGCGAGTCTTCTTCAACTTGACGGGGAAAACTAGAAATAAAGGAAGTAGTTTTGGCTGGGTAAATTTATTTAGAAATGTTATAAATAAAAGAGAGGGGCTTTCTTCAGCATGTGAGGGAAATGCCCCGGGTACCGAAGTTAGCGGATAGAGAGGGCGGCGGGTGGAGGGAGCTTCACTTACCGAGAGGGATGTTATTCGAACGACAGAATGGACGGGCACGGACAGAATGAATCGCCCGACAGGAGCATCAATGCCTTATTAGAATAAGAAAAGGAAGAATACGATCTTGTCGCAATGGAATCCGTAACTGCAGCTATTGAGTCTGCTGTGGGCCTAGAAGAGAGCTTTCACTGGCTTTTTCTTAGGATGGATGTAGATATAAGTCGTCTCTTGGCCAGGGCATTGGCAGAGCAGCTTCCACTCCTCCCTTCGATAAGCTTCCCTTTTTGGGCACTGGACCTAGTTACCGCTCCATGGGAACATCTATAGATTCCGCTATCGGGAAAGTAAGGCATGGAATCACGCTAAGGTAAGGTTTCTATCTAATCCATCTAGAATAGGATCTACTCTATCTATTTAATTTTCCACTTCTGCCTGGCTGACTGAATAAACAAATGGAACCATAGCTAATACTGATCGATGAGCCTTCTCTCTCCTTGATCTGTCTAGTTCTATTTTGACTAATCCGAATCTGTGGACTGAGTGAGTAGCTAACTAAAATATAATATTTGAGGATATAGGAGTGGGGCTATTCTTCGCACCGATAAAATCATTAGTAAATCTCGTTATCTCCACGGGTTAAGGGCAGAATCAGACCTTGGGGAACCGGTACGAAAGGGAGCTAGCTAAGGCAGCAAGCAAAGGCAGCATAGTAGGCCTTTTAGAAAGGAAGCCAACTCTTGTTCGACGTAGGGTAGAGTAACTTATTTCATTCCCTGGGCTTTCCATCCGGGCTTTAATGCGGCTAGAGACGGAGACTTTCCCAGTGAAAGCGCTGGCGTTCAGTTTGGTTGCGTGCTTTCCGATCTCTTTCCCCTCCTTTCTGTGGTAGCATGTTTGCTAGTCTTGTCGGACTAGGAGCTCTACTAGGCTTGACCGTGGGAAATTTACTTATTCTTGCTCAAGTCAAGTGGAATCAGTTTCATTTGGCTCTAGACTACGATTCAATAGAGAACGATTTGGCACATCTTCGATTTCCTGGAAAGCTTGGTTTTCTTTGAGTTCAAGATATTCGGGTCTTTGCTTTTGCTCTTATAGATGTGATCCTTGTCTTTAGCTTGGGACTTAGCTTGGCACCAGGGCGGCTTGCTCATCGTGCTTATGGCTTGGCCAATTGACATTGTCTTCGATCGAGTGCTCTTATTTCACAACGATAGGTGGGTTACCCTTTCTTTGAACCTTGTCAATGATCGAACTTAAAACAACGGGCGGCCTACCTGACAGCTATCAATCATGAACTAGCAGGATGGACTGCCTTTGAAGCCGGTATTGTTTATATAAATGAGACTTTAGAATAACAACTCGCTATCCGTGCTTCCTTTCTATCACTACTAAAATTATTTACTTACTCCCTTGCTATAGCTTGCCTTACTTGATAGCTTCGCTTGTTTACAGGTACAGGATAGGTCGCTAAGCTCCCTCTTCATATCTGTGGGGCCAGGCCAATAGTAGTACTTTTTCGCTTATTCTTTCTGGGCGAGGGCACCCCCTTTCAAGTCTCAAGGTTTGGAACCAACTCTACTAGGTTGAGGAACCCACAGGCAGTATAATGTTACCCCACCTTCCGTAGGCATTTTCGGGGAGTAGCCTGCTTAAGCATACACTTGTATTGGGCTGCGGAGGATCCCGAATCCCGGGGATCCCGAGGCGGCTCCCGCTCCCAAATAAGACCATCACTGGAAAATAAATAACAAATAATACAACACCCTCACGATTCAAAAAATGAATATTCGTCAAGGTCGGCATCCCGGATTCCCTTGTTCCGGATATCGGCAAAGATCAAATCAGCCTCACGTAAAATGGCATTGTTATTGGGGTTTTCCGCAATAACTTGCATAGGCCTTCTTTACTATTTAATCTATCTTTCGCAACGAGCTCAAAGACCCGCCGCGCCTTGTTGTGGGACGGCATCGGTCCCCCATCAGGTGTCCCCATGCTATGGACATACGTCAGAATGACACGGTGAAGAGCCCAATACCCGTTCGGTAGGTTTGGACTCTCATGGCGGTCATCTGTGTACACTGGGGGCTGTTGCGCCGGTGGATTCGCTACAGGTGGTGCTTGTTGGCCGGCAATCATAGGGTAAGCCCATTTCATGGAGAAAGTTTACATGTTGGGCCAGGCTAGTTTGCTTCGATGGTAGGAGTCCACGCAGTGAGGCAGCCATTTCCAGTGACCTTTTTTGGGGTTGGTTCTATACGAGGCGAATATGGTCCCTGTCTGTCATCCAATCCAATAGGCATTTAGGGATCCCCGATTGTAGATTGTAGTGAGCTTTTGGTAGTCCTATGCCTGTCTCTCCAGCTTGTCTATGTCTATGGGTTTGCATATGTCTTTTCAAGGGCTGGCTTTTTATAATGACCTTAAATGAAAGCGCAAGAGCTAATGATAAGGAGCTAAAGGCCTACATTCTAGTATACCTGGATCGTCACGAGAGGATTGGGGAAGGTCTAACTATGGACCGGACCATAAGACGCAGTTTCTTATGGCCTAGTATAGGATATCTTTCTGTTCCGCTGAAAAGAGATAAGCACTAAGAAGACGACTATTTTGTGTTGAATATGCTTTCTTCCACATAGGCTAGCTTCCTCCTTGTGGCGAACAAGACTGAGAATTCTTAATTCTATTTAGATATATATATATCTATTATAATATAAGAATACGAGTCACGCTCTCTCTTTTTTCGCCCTTCTTCCCGCTAGACTTATCTCTTTTGGACCTTGTCACAGCCTAAAAACCCCCTCTTCTTTTTCTGATTCGGATTAGTTCAAATAGCCTTGATAAAGACCAAGACCCAGGGCATAGTATGGAATTATTTTCCTCACCAAAGCCTTCCTTCGATCATCATGGAATCACGTTGAGAGATGAGTGATCCACGCGAACTAGCCAAGTGCAAAGTCTTAGCGCGGGGACCCCTCCACAGCTAGGTTATTTATTTCCTATACCAAAGCTTTTCGGCTGGGCCTATTGCGAGCCCACGTCAGGTTTTCCAATGACTTTGCTTTACCTTGTCCTCTAGTTGGTTGGCCGAATCATCTCTTCCACCGTAGTGGGAATGCTTTTGTCTAGCTGTTATAAACATATGAAAGACCGGCCCAGTTCGTATCAGGGCTTCTGTTTGTGGAAGCATGTAATCTTAAAAAAAAAGAATAACCTGTAGCTACGGCCGTCCCTTAACTTTTGCGGCATTGCCCATGGCATGGGCATGAGCACAGCACCTATGTATGGGCAATACCTCCCTATATTCTTTGCAAGAGACCATTCCCTCACAGTCGATGCTCCTTCTTGCTACAAAGGCACCCTTGAAACTTGGAAGATTTCTTCTAGTAAGATGGCAGGCAAAGTCTAGCAGGGGCAAGCCTAAACCTCTACTTCCACCGTCGCAGCCTATAACTCTAAAGCTAGAGTATAGTATATCTAAAGTGCGCTTTTGGCTTATTTATCGTTTTAGTTGAAAATGTCACTTGCACAACTCTTCATAACAGCCCCTTCTATGCCTAGTGCTTTTGCAAATGGGCAATTTATGGGCATCTGAGAACAAGCCCTTAATTTTATTCTTCAATTGCGCAAACCAAGACACCTACTCTTTTTATGTTTTATGAACAGCGCGAATTATTGAGATGCTAAAGAGGGACTGGACTGGCCAAAGGGATAAGGTACATCCTGTTGATGTTGAGCATTCTATTCTTCTTGCTCACTAAAGATATACTTACTTGTTTTCATGGAGCGAAGAATGCTTTCTTTCTCGCTTACTCGAGAGCTAACCTAGAATAAAGAGTCTTTGACACGGCGTCAATATGGCTTAAAGAAAGAAGGTCGCTATGCCTCGAAGAGTTATATCGTAGCGCTTTCAAAAAGATCTTTTTTATCCTTATCCTCTGTAAGCTAAAAGGATATATTCTTAGGTAGTGACTCAATAGCTCTCCCCTCTAGTTTTGCCCCAATCCTCTCCTGCTCATAATAGGGCTTTCAAGGGCTATGTCATCTAGAAAAACGGATCCATTAGCATTAGTTTCCTTCTTTATTTTTCTTTTTTGGTTGGAGCCTATCTTATATGCTTTCTTATGCCTTTGCAGTGCCTTAACGTTTTGTTTTGGTAAGGGACACGAGTGAACAAAGGAGAGGTTAAACCGCTTACTAGCGGCGAAAGAGCTTCTATATCGAAGTTCCACATCTTTGTGACAAAGACGATGCTAGTCTTTTCGACGAATTACCTGTTGGAGGAATACTTTAGGGACTTTTCTCTCGAGAGATGGGGCATATCCGCTCTTAGCAGCATTCCTCCTCAGATGGACAGAGCCTTATTAGTGATCAGTCCGCTAGTTTCCTGGATCCCACTCGGTCTTCCTTTTCCCTTTGCTCCCTGGATAAGTCTCATTCGATGTCGCAACCGATGCTTAAAACATATTATTTATTCTATCTTCTCAGTCTTCGATCATTCTCTGCTTCATAGAGGAGGGGTTTCCCAGCTAACAAGGAAGCGGGATTTAAAAGAGAGGTAAATTCTAAACTGGACCGAGATGGCCTATACACCAATTGACCGACACCATTCCTGAAGAAACGAAGATCGTTGCAAGAAGACCCCCCGTGTAAATGGCAGAAATTTGACAGCAGTAGAACGAACCTTGGGCTTGACATGACAGCACCTCGCGGCTCCCTTTCAAGATGAACAATGCGGCTAAGCGGGGCGGATGTGCCGATGGATGGAGGCGGCTGCATGCTGCATCTAAGAGTTTAGTTCCATGAGACTGAATAACATGGCCTGAAACGAAGTAAACTCACTTTGCTTAACACAGGGCTGCAGAGCAGGACTTCTTTCTCACCCTCACCCGTCATCCAACATGGTTCGCACCAGCGTTATTTGACTCGCTTAGTCCATCGCTGCTTGGCTCTACTTCAACCACTACAGACGGTTCCCTTGCAGCTAAAAGAATGCGATAGAACACCTTTTCTTACATCAGGAGATGAAAGCCGTCAAGCAGGCAACAAAGTCGACTATTCGTCTTCACTTCCTCAAAAGTGCTAAAAAGAGCCCCTGAGTGCAGGCAGACCCATCCCCAAGGGACTAAACGCATTCAGTTATCTTTCAAAGAGCTTATTCGAGAACAACCTATTCTAAAAGCAACCTATTTTAATTTGAAAACAGCTTCTTTTAGGGATGACTATTCTGCAGCGGTAATTGCAAACAGAAAGGGAGCACCGCTTACTCAAGCACCAGTACCGTCTAAGCATCCCACAGCTTATGATTTATTTCCTTCAAACCTTCCACCAGGAGGATGCTACTTCTCTTTTCTATTCTTTGACAGATTACTTGCCCCAGGAATGCTTGCTGTCAGCAGTTAAGGGACAGAGGGAAGGTGACGAAGGTAATCCTACTACGGCACTAAGACTAATTCAGTCTATTTGGCGACTATTCCCACTGCACAGCTACTGCTGTAAGGAAGGAATTCGGTTTAAAGCTTGTTGCGTGCGGGGAATCAGGTTTTAAATTTATTACACTCCTTCTCTCCCTCTTTCCTGTGCTAGCAATCGGGTAATTCGGTAAAGAAGTCAAGCAGGAAGTCCAGTAAGCCAAGGAGAGATCCCGGGAAAGCCAAAGCTGTGCTTTCCTTACTTCTTCTTATACCCTTGCAGGCAAAACAAAATAAAACATACCAATGCCGAGATAAGGCATTAGGAGTTAATTAAAAAGGTAAGAAGGAATGGCCGGATGTAAAGAGATGTCCCTGAGACTAGTGAAATCAGATAAGAAGGTAAAAGAGTAAGACTAGCAATTCGGGATAGAAGGACTAATTGACTTATATTTAGCCCTAGAGGAGATCGAGACTGGTATTAGTTACTTTACCGAGGCGAGGAAGGGAAGATAATGACATTAAAAAAAAAACCTCTTCGTAAAGAAATAACATACTTAGAGACGAATGCACCAAAGAAAGGTAAAGGTCAGACTCCTAATTCTAAGCAGCCTCCGATTCTTGCAACTCTCACATGAATTGACTTTTTTTTTCGCTTTCACTAAGGGACAGAGTCTGTCTTTACAGCACAGTAGGGAGATAAAATTCATGTACTAGAGAGGAAAGCAAGCCAAGAGCTCTGACTTGAGGCGAAGAAACTAAGCTCACTTTCCGCGCCAAAGAGAATCCACTCGTTTATCTAGTAGGGAGAGAGAGACAGTCAGGGTTGACTTGAGTGAGTGCCCAGGATTTCCCCAGGTGGGGCATCCAGGAATCTGACTTCGGAGTTTCGGTTGAATTGAAAAACCCCGCTATAATAATTAAAATGTCTCTTCTTGTTTGTTTTCATCGGCTAAGGGGCTCTTATTATTAACCAGAACAAGACTTGGCTTATACATTTTGCGAAGGAAAAATAAAGCTAGCTTTTCTAGGGCCAAAAGGGGGAGCTTGCCTAGTTCTACTAAGGAGTATAGCATCGAATCCGCTGCTGGTGGTGAAGAAATAGTTGGTTGTTTGACTCTCTGATTGAGTAGTTGGCGATCTAAGTAGTTGAGGGGGCTATCTTCGAGTATCTACTGAGGTTAATTATTCCTTGAGTTACTGCAGTTCTTGAATCCTTACCCCCCTTTATCTTTATGGGCGAGTAAGTCATCTAGAAGGCCTAGCTAGATCGCTAGTGTAAGAAGTCTTTAATTTTTAATCACATGGGTTGAGGCGTGGAAATGTCCTGGTGTGAGTGCCAATTGAATGGCAATGGCATGGATGAGTGAACTCGATGCTATAAGGCTGCCGTATAAGATAAGTAG